TAGATCATTTTTCACTTATTGAATGATAAATCACTACAAGTGACGGAGATAGACGGTTTAAATAATAGAAAACCCAATATTTAAAAATGCTATCGAGAATGACTGGAAGAATACAAACAAGACAAGATATAATTTGATCATTATGAACAAACCCAAAATCTTTGTAGACAGAGCTAATTAGTAGTTCCCAACCACGGGTCGAATGAAATCCGAGACATAAATCTGCTAATAAAAGAATAGAAAGCGCTTTTGTTGTGTCACTTAAGTTATATAGGAATTCCTGAGTCCAGGAGTTAAGAATCCCAAGTTCTTTATTACCCAAAATAGAATAACCACTTAGAATAAGGAAAGAGATTAAATTTGTCGATAAGTACAAAATCGTATGAATACGATCCTCGTTGTGCATTTTGATTAATTGGATTGTTTCGTTCTGGATTCCTATACAAAGGTTTTGGAGAGGTGTTTCCGCGTATTCCTTGATCATTTCGTCCAAGAGGAGAAGTTCGTCTAATTCTATGAATTTTTCGAGAATACTCTTTTCTTCAATCTCGTTCAAAAAAGTTTCGGATTGTGCAGTATTCCACCAATTAGTAACCCCAGATTCTAGACTTTTATTAAATAAGAGAGAAAGAGACCGGGGCAAAAAGACTATAGATGCAAGATATAAAAGAGGAGTGAATGCTTTCTTTTTTGCCATTTTTTCATCTATGAATTGTTAATGAACCCTCTCAGTCGTCGACTCGAGGCCCTCTAATATTTCGAAAAATTTCACTGACTCTTAGGAGTCAGGGAGCGAATAATTCAGGGAAGTTTCTGAAGAATCTTGTGATGATCAAAAATGAGCAGCAAACCAAAGCAGGAATTGGCTAGTTATCCTTAATCGTTATAAGGGATCCAATTGTTTGGACAGTAAGGAGCACAAAAACGGATAAATTAAGGCGTGTCGATTGAAAAAAAATTTTTTTTACATACGATCTATCTGAATCTAAAGTTTCAATTTCACCAAGTCTGGATTTTTCTTTTTTGATTTATAGATATTGGACTTAAAATAGAAAATAGAAACTGGGAAAGTTTTTTTTCTAAATGGTTGAGTATGCGAGAAATCTATTATTTCAATTTGTTACTTCTTGTTATTATTGAATTGTGTAGATTTACATACCTATAAAAGACCCCAAAACAAAAAGCGTTTTGTTTTCTACTTCTCCCTTATACGCCTACTTTAGCTCGAATCCATGTTCGGAATAAACCTCAGTTTAGTTATGTTATAGAAATTCGTGATAGAAACAGAGGATTCGTGAGTTTTTCCCCTCCTGCCGAGAACTTTTCTCACAGTTCTCAAAAGACTTCAATGGGTACACGCAAGAAATAGGCCAATTTCGCAGCTTTTTGTTCAATTTCCCACGCAGTCAAATTCTCATCAGTACGAGTCAATGGAAGGGCTCCCTGTCCTCGGATATCCATATAAAGGACACGACGAGCATAAAGACCCTCTTTAACTTCTATTCGGACGGACTGAATATCTTTTATAAGGAATCGGAGAAAGATACGCCGATTTTTTCCGGGAAATCCCCAACGAAAGATACACACGATTCCTTCTTTTCGATCGAATCGATCATAACCACTACCTACATTCCAAGAAATTGTGCACCATAAATAGGAGCTAATAAAAAGACCCGCGATCCCATAGAAAGACATCACAATCCCTTGTGGAAAAAAAACAATTTGCTGAAACGGAAATAAAGATATCCAAGTTCTACCAAGATAACTGGAAGTTCCAACCAACAAGAATCCTAATGAACCTAAAAAAAGGATAACAGTCCAGCAGAAATTACTTGTTTTTCGAGATCCCGTTATAGGTTCTATCCATATATGTTCTGATCGACAACTCATACTTGATCCGGTTTCAGTTTCTTGGAATTGAGAGAATATCCCAAATGAATTTGACTTTAGTCTTTCTGTTTCCGAAGTAACTCTCATCAATTAGCACTAGTTTGATAGGAACTTTTAAGAGTAATTCATTAAGGAATAATTCATTAAATTGATTAGATCTAAACTAATAACATATCCTTCGTACGACCCCACTAAAGAAAGATATCCACATACTCCATTTACCCATATATCGTGGTTCTGCAGATATAAGAGTTTTTCGACGGAAGCTGCTTATACCATCTTTCACTAATACCGGCGTTATTATAGAAGTCTAAAACCAAACGAGTGAGATTTTATCCCATCGGTTCTAAACAATCTTATTTTTTTGAACATAAAGAAATAAAGACGCCATTGTGATTGCCGGAAATACTAGGCCTACTAAAGGTACCAAAAAAGAGGGAAAGTTAAGAATTGTCATAGAATGTGTACCTCGATTTACTATTTGTACCTCTTATTATTATTTAATCGATATTCTATTATACTAAAATATCGATTAAATAATAAATAGAGTTCTGCAAGTCCGTGTTCTTAATCGGACTCTGAATTTTCCTCTTTTTCGAGTTGTCGTAAA